CATGAATACTGCATCTATAGGATAACTTCTGTCTTCAAAGTTATTTGACATTTTTAGGCTATATCCGCGATTTCTCTCGATTTTTAATCCAATACACAAATCTATTGGTTCCGTTAAGGTAGCTATATGCTGTGTATTATCAACTATTTCCACAGAGGGCGGTAAAATTATGTCTCGAGCAGTTATATATCCGGGGCCTTTGACACAAATAAGCGCGTTGCGCGTTCCGTATAGATTGCTTCTTAATACAATCTCGTTCAAATTCATTAAAATCTCATGTACTGATTCTTGAATACCTACTATGTTAGAATAGTCATGTGGTATGTTCTCAGATTTTGCACGTGTAATACATGTTCCTTCTATTTCGCCAAGTAAAGCTCTTCGCATCGCAATGCCTATTGTGTCGGCTTGACCTTTCATAAGTGGAGACAGAATAAAGCGTCCATAATAAAGACGCTTACTGTCTCTTCTTGATTCAACACACTTCCACTGTAGTGTCCGAGTAGATACTTTGATTTTCTCTCGAACCATAGTAATTTTATTTGATCAGATCATTGAATCGTTTATTTCTCTTGAAACCCTTTCAGCTTTTATTTAGTTCTATACACGTCTTTTTTTAGGGGGTCTACAACCATTATGTGGCATAGGGGTTACATCTCGTACGAAACTTAAAAGTATACCGCTTCTACGAATAGCTCGTAATGCTGCATCTCTTCCCAGTCCAGGGCCTTTTATCCTTACCTCAGCTCGTTGCATACCTTGATCCACTACTGCTCGAATAGCATTTCCTGCTGCGGTTTGAGCAGCAAAAGGTGTTCCTCTTCTTGTACCCCTGAATCCACAAGTACCCGCGGAGGACCAAGAAATAACCCGACCCCGTACATCTGTAACGGTCACAATGGTATTGTTGAAACTTGCTTGAACATGAATAACTCCCTTTGGTATTCTACGTACATTTTTACGTGAACCACTACGTGTATTTTTACGTGAACCAATTCTTAATATAGGTTTTGCCATATTTTTTCATTTCACAAGAAATATATGGATATATCCATTTCATGTCAAAACGGACTTTTTTTTTTTTTTTTGCCAGCTCCTTGGAAGTGCCTTTTCCTTTACTTTATTTCCTTTAGTAAGATTATCCTTGTCTTTGTTTATGCCTCGGGTTGGAACAAATTACTATAATTCGTCCCCTCCTACGGATTAGTCGACACTTTTCACAAATTTTACGAACGGAAGCCCTTATTTTCATAGTTATTTTTCCTTAATTCTGTGAATATACTTATTGTTGGACGAAAAAAGGTTTCTTGATATTTTTGAATCTTTAATTGTATCTTATTGAAAGGAATGTTGAAATTGAAAAAACCACTTACTCTTTTGAATCCTTGTTATGGAGTCTAGAAAGCGGCTATCCCCTGATTAACTTATACCTAAGAACTAGCTAAAATTTTTATTTTTAGTTTTTAACAGGGGTGGTATTATACAACCCCCCTTTTTTCATAAACGGTAAGTTCCGGATATCCAATTTTAATATTAGAAGGATTACCATATATAACACAAAATTTCTCCGCCGATTCTTTTTAGTCGAGCTTCTCGATCTGTCATTATACCTTGAGAAGTCGAAAGGATTACAATCCCTATTCCGCCTAAAATCCGTGGAATTCGTTGAGAGTTAGAATAGATTCGTAGACCCGGCCGACTTATTCTCTTTAAATTTAAAATAGTTTTATAGGATTCTTTCTTATTTCGTCTATGTTTTAGGGTTAAAATCAAAAAATATTGATTGTTTTCGCGATGTTTCCTTACGTTTTCGATAAAACCCTCCCGTAAAAGTATTTTAACAATGCTTTCGGTGATGTTAGTCGACCCTATCCGAACTGTTCCTTTTCTATTCATGTCAGCATTTCGTATAGAGGTTATTATATCAGCAATAGTGTCTTTCCCCATGATAAGTTAAAATTCCTTATTGTTCTATAATTTTGATATAATCAACATGTTCTTTTTCTTTTATTTATATATAGATATAGACGAGTTATATATTAATATATGAATTAAATGATTAATTTTTTATTATTAAGGGTATATGCGTGATACACAATCGATTAATTAATTTTATTTCAATACCATTTTTTTAATCCTATACTAACTATTGATATTTAGGTTTTATAATACCTCAGGAGCTAATGAAACTATTTTAGTAAAGTTTAATTGTCTCAATTCCCGTGGGATCGCCCCAAAAACTCGAGTTCCTTTTGGATTCCCTTCTTGATCAATGACAACTGCGGCATTGTCATCATATCGTATTATTGTCCCATTGTTACGTTTGAGTTCTTTACAAGTACGTACAATTACAGCTCTGATCACTTCTGATCTTTCTAGAGGAGTATTCGGTATTGCTTCCTTGATTACAGCAACAATAACGTCACCAATATGAGCATATCGGCGATTACTAGCTCCTATTATTCGAATACACATCAATTCTCGAGCCCCGCTGTTGTCTGCTACATTCAAATAGGTTTGTGGTTGAATCATATCATTTTTTTGTATCTCTTCTTTTAATACAAAGGACGAAGTAAAAAAATATTGTTTGTCAAAAAAAGAAAACTGATAATCTTTTTATCCTTAATTGTTATTTAGCTTTTTTATTCTATATTTCTATTCAGAAATAATGAATTGGGTTTTTATAGGCATTTTTGATGCCGCTATTGAAATAGCTTTTCTGGCTATATTTTCGGGTACACCACCCATTTCATAAAGGATTTTACCTGGTTTAACCACAGCCACCCAAAACTCTGGGGATCCTTTCCCAGAACCCATACGCGTTTCCGCGGGTCTTACTGTAACTGGTTTGTCTGGAAATATACGTACCCAAATTTTTCCCCCACGCCGTACATTTCGTGACATTGCTCGTCGCCCCGCTTCTATTTGTCTAGATGTGATCCAAGCGGGTTCAAGTGTTTGAAGAGCATATCTGCCAAAACAAATACGATTCCCGCGAGAAGATATTCCTTTTAGTCTTCCTCGATGTTGTTTACGAAATCTTGTTCTTTTTGGGTTATAGTTGATGGGTTTTTTCTAAATTAGAAATTCCATCTCTACTACAGAACTGAACGTGAGAGTTTCTTCTCATCCAGCTCCTCGCGAATAAAAGTACTAAAAAAGCTTGTATTAAGATATATATGTAGTTAATGATTAATCCTATTAATCATGGTCTTTTTTGAAATTTCATCTGATCTCTTCTAAATTTGTGTATGTCTTTTTCAAAATGGAATCCAAGATGAATTCTATTTATATTTATTAAATAAAAATAGAATTATCTCGAATGTCGTTTTTGTTAGAATTAGCATATTCTAACAAAATTATTTTTTTCTTTTATCTTTTTCATTTTTTTTATTACTTTTTTTATTAAAAAAAAAGATTCGCCGGCGAATATTTACTCTTTCAATATCTATTTAAGTTTGATCTTTATCCCACGAGGTCTCATAATCAAAATCAGAATAGATAATAAAGTTTATGGTTTATTCCGCCATCCTGCCCAATGAATTACTAAGATTTATTTTTCAACTGAATCCTATATATTCATGGGTTCCGTCGTTCCCATCGCTTCTTGATTAATCATTAGGCCCTAATTCTACAATGGAGCTCTTACCTGAAATTTTTAATTTCATTTTTTAATTTGTTTTTGAGTCAATTTTCTCAGTTTTTATTGGCTCAAGGCTCTTAATTTTTTGTTTTTAGAACGAACAGATTTATTTAATTATTATGAATTAATCTGTATTCATGCTTTATTACATTGTTTTTATTACAGTGACCTCATAGACTTTTCAAATTGGAATAATAGATCATTAATATTCAAAATTTTTCTCTCTTTCTTTCATCCTTCCATTTATCCGCATACTTTTCGATTACCTTTCAGAACTTATAAAAAAATTTCGTTATTCTTTTTTTTGTAAAAAAAAATTCAGTTGCTACAATTATATGATCAGTCTATCATATCTTGACTTTTTTTTTTTGATCCAGATAATGCGAAGCAATGAGTTGCTTAGGTTATTTATTAATGCTATTTAGTTGCTCTTATAGGTAAGTTCTTTTTTATATTTTTTTTATTAATCTAATCGAATCCTAAACTAACGAGTCACACACTAAGCATAGCAATTATATCAAAGGGGTTTTGATGGAAATTTTTATTCAACCTTATAGAATTGCTGATTTTTTCTTAAACAAAAAAAGAAGACTGTAATTTTTTTTATTGCTGTCTGTTTTTATTGCTGTCTGTATAGTGTTATATTACATAGTTTTAGTTTTTTATCCTTGGATAAAATGTAAAGACAAATAAAGTTTGTTATTCTTCGTCTACGAATATCCAAATTTTTATTCCTAAGACCCCATAAATAGTTCGAACTGTATAGGAACAATAATCAATTTTAGCTTCAATTGTTTGTAAAGGAACTCTGCCTTCTCTGATCCACTCAACACGTGCAATTTCTTTTCCGTCGATACGCCCTGCAATTTGTACTTGAATTCCTTTTGTATTCGCCTGTTCAGTTAATTCAATAGCTTTTTTCATTGCTTTTCGAAAAGAAACGCGATTTTTTAATTGGCCAGCTATAAATTCTGCAAGAATATTAGGATGCCCATACGGATTGGAAATTCTGGTAATAGCAATGTTGAGTTTTTTGTTGACACAATTAAGTTCTTTTTGAACATTCATCTGTAATTCTTCGACTCTTCGGGGTTTATCTTCAATTAATAATTTAGGAAATCCCATATAGATTATGATCTGAATGAGATCGATTCTTTTTTGAATTTCGATACGTGCAATTCCCTCCATACCAGAAGATATTCTTATATTTTTTTGGACATAATTTTTAATACAGTCTCGTATTTTTTTATCTTCTTCTAAACCTTCAGAATACTTTTTTGGTTGTGCAAACCAAAGAGAATGATGACTTTGGGTTGTACCAAGTCTGAAACCAAGTGGATTTATTTTTTGTCCCATA